GTCACGCCAGATGTTCTATGGATACAAGTTATTTAATACTCCAAACTCTTTTGTTTTTGATTCTGGACCGCGCGAGTTATTTGTTTCCATCTCCATTTTTTTACCTGTAATAGGTATTGGTATGTATCCTGATTTTGTTCTTTCACTATCAGTTGACAAGGTTGAAGGTATTCTATCTAATTATTTTTATAGATAGTTTTGTTAAAGAAAAAGAAATCCTATCATTTTTAAGAGTCGGTTGGCTAATGAAAAAAAAAGAAGGATTTTTATTCTCTTAAATTTTAAATAAAGTAAAAACAAAATATGAATTTGAATTTTCACCCAATATCCTTGGTCTTTGCAAGAACCGCGTGAATCACTACACTACTTGATTCACATGGTTCTGGCCGGTTGATACAAAGGTGTTTTATATACACCGCATTGCACTCTGTTTATATTCGGAAGAACTTTTCTTGAAGTTAACTAGAGGTTAAGGTAAATGAACCATAACTATGTAGCCCTATTCCTAATAGATTGACCCCAAAATAGCATATCCAAATTATAAGAAAGCCTAGAGTCGCCACAATTGCGGAATTTACCCCCTGCAAATTTTTATTTGTTCGAGTATGCAAATAAATTGCGAAGACGATCCAAGTAATAAAGGCCCAAGTTTCTTTTGGATCCCAACTCCAATATGATCCCCATGCTTCATTAGCCCATACTGCTCCTGAAAGAATACCTATGGTTAAAAAGATAAATCCTAGGCTAATCACACGATAACTCCAAAAATCTAATTGTTGAATCAATTGAGCCTTGTAATAATTCTTAGCATAAAAAATATTATTTCTTTCATTCTTGTATTGGATTTCACCAAACCAAAATGAGTCATTTAATTTTAATAAATTATTACTTTTAGAACTATAAAAAATCTTTCTAAATGTAATGACTAGAAGTGCTACTGATAATAATGATCCACAAAGAAGAGCCGCATAGCTTAATATCATCATACTTACGTGCATTATTAACCACTCAGATTGTAGAGCGGGTACTAATATTGTGGGTTTCTGTATTTCATTTAAAAGACCCGATGTAGCAAAACCTTGGGTAAAAATAGTACTTGAAGCAGTTATTGTGGTTAAATAATTTTTTCTTATTTTGAAATAAGGCACTATATGAATAAGGGAGAAACTCCATGAAAGAAAAATTAATGATTCATATAAATCACTTAGCGGGAAATGTCCCGAATAAATCCAACGGGTGATCAATAATCCTGTTAGACATAAAAAAGTAGCTATCATTCCCTTTTCTGACGAATCATATGTTATGATTTCATTGCCAAATAAGGTTATCAAATGAATTGTAATTACAATTGAAACAATAGAAAAGGAAATATGAGTGAATATATGCTCTAAAGTTGAAAATATCATAAAAATGAAAAAAGGGGGAGGGAATCCCCATATAAATTTAATTAATAAATATAAATAGGGAATTTTATTTATTTTTATTTTATTATAGGATGTAAATGTATTGGATCTCTTTTAGAAGATGGCATGCCGCCACTCGGACTCGAACCGAGATGCTCTAGCACTGCTTCCTAAGAGCAGCGTGTCTACCGATTTCACCATAGCGGCTTGCTCGAACTCATAATAGCCTATTTATATTCAATCGTCGAGATTGAATAAGTCAATTCACTTAAATAAGTTTTTTTAGTAAAAATTCAAGTAGTTTATATTAGTCAAAAATAGAAAAATGGAATTCTTGCAACTAGAGAATTCTCGCGAAAAAACTTTTTTTTTTCTTTTTTTACTTTTATTGTCATTATCTTTATTATTATTTCTGCTTTATCAGATTTCATAAATTGAAAAAAAAAAAAGAAATTTTATCAAAGAATCTAAAATATGTCTATTTTGGACTACTCCAAATTCACACTTGTACATAATATCTCAACAATGAAGTTTTTTTATTGATTGGACTGAAAGTTGTAGATATATAATAAATTAAATATAAATATTAAATACATTCCATATAGTAAATAAATGAAGAAGTAAGAAAGTTATCCAAAAATTTTTAACATGAAATCAATTAGTTTCAACAATTCATTAATTTTAACTAAAAATCTTATATCTGCCCTTCCCGAGAAAGATAAAAATGAAAAATTATTCATTATTGTAAAGGTCGATGGGGAAAATAAGACTCCCCACCACCAAAATCTGATTGAAAATATACTAAAAAAAAATATTGTATTTTTTTCTTTAGATTTCAGAAAATAGAATAATTTTTCTTTTCGACATCTTATCTTATAATATAATATAAGAATAAGATATAAGATAAGAAAAGAATAAGATTAAGTAAGAAAAGAATAAGATTAAGAGTCTAGGACTGCCAATTGTTTATTTTATATTTTATATATTATTTTAATTTAATAATATTAATATATTAAATTAATTTAATATATATAAATTAACAAATATAGATATTAACAAATATAGATAATTACAGATCCAATTTTTTGAGTCAAATCCATTCTGATTATTCCAATCTTTTAGGACTTAGTTGTTTGTCGTACAAAAAAACTTTTTGAATTCCCGGTAGAAAGAGATTTCCCTAATGACAAAGCTTTTAACGCTGCCCAATATCCTTTCCTTTTCCAAATATTTTTACGAATACGCTTTTTTGATATCGAAGTACGTTTTTTTGGAACTGCCATTTAAAAATGAAGAAGTTACTCATTGTTATAGTTGGATGTGAAAGACATCTATTGTTCAAAACCAATTATTTTTTCTTATTCATTATCTATTTTTCTCTAAAAAAGATTCTCTTCATAAAAAAGAAATATAGATATTAGATATAATATATCTGTGAAAATTTGATCAAAAATGACTCGAAATAACATAAAAATTTTTTGATTCCATACACTATTCGTAAAACCTAAAATTGTTGGTTTGGAACTCTTAATTCTCGTTGTTTATATCTCAAAGTTATATCTTTAGAATCTGCTATGTGATATAAATGAAACTTAATAAAATAAATAAAGAACCTAAAAGACCTTTATTTTCGTCATTCTATTCTATTCTATACTTTATTTACATGTAATAAAATACCTCAAAGGATTGTAAACTTTTGCCTAAAAACGTTAGTCTTTTTTTAGTAAAACTTGATAAAAAATACACCTAAATTGAATTTTAAAATTCGAATGAGACTAGTAAGAAAGATCCGTTTTTTTGATAAAAAAAAGTTCATTTTAGATCTATAATCTTCTAAACTTTACTAATAAATTGTTTTGATTGAAATGGAAAATAATCAATCCCATAATGAATTAGTTAATGAGTTGAAATAATAAAATAAAGAGTTTTTTTTCATTAGACCAATGACCTTAGTTAATCCTATAATTTATATCAACATCAAGTACTCTTTTTAGCGTAAATTTTTAAGCTTGTTTTATTATTTTTATATAAGATTAAATTAATAATAATAATTAATTATTATTACGATAATTTATCGTAATCGTAATAATCTAAATTTTACTATTTATATTCTTTTTTTATGGCACTTGGTCATATCATTTTTCCAATTGGAACTTCTTGTTTTGAATATTTGAAGGATTTTGAAAAGACTCAGAATAAATACTAATATAAAATTATTAAATTAAATAAATTAGTGTATATCTTGATTTTTTAGTGACTTTTTCGAAAGAGGTAAGATCCGGTGAATCGGAAACAATTAATTAAGAATAAAAAACTATTTTTATGGAACAGACATATCAATATGCGTGGATAATACCTTTTCTTCCACTTCCAGTTCCTATGTTAATAGGGTTGGGACTTCTTCTTTTTCCGACGGCAACAAAAAGTCTTCGCCGTATGTGGGCTTTTCAGAGCGTTTTATTGTTAAGTATAGTCATGATTTTTTCCATGAATCTGTCTATTCAGCAAATAAATAGCAGTTCTGTCTATCAATATGTATGGTCTTGGATTATCAATAATGATTTTTCTTTAGAATTCGGATACTTAATCGATCCACTTACTTCTATTATGTCAATATTAATCACTACTGTTGGAATTTTAGTTCTTATTTATAGTGATAATTATATGTCTCATGATCATGGATATCTGAGATTTTTTGCTTATATGAGTTTTTTCAGTACTTCCATGTTGGGATTAGTTACTAGTTCAAATTTGATACAAATTTATATTTTTTGGGAATTGGTTGGAATGTGTTCGTATCTATTAATAGGATTTTGGTTCACACGACCTGTTGCAGCAAAGGCTTGTCAAAAAGCGTTTGTAACTAATCGTGTTGGTGATTTTGGTTTATTATTAGGCATTTTGGGGTTTTATTGGGTAACAGGAAGTTTTGAATTTCGTGATTTATTCCAAATATTAAATAACTTGATTTCTAATAATGAGGTCAATTTTTTATTTGTTACTTTGTGCGCTGTTCTATTATTTGGCGGTGCTATTGCAAAATCTGCACAATTTCCCCTTCATGTATGGTTACCTGATGCAATGGAAGGGCCGACTCCTATTTCAGCTCTTATACATGCTGCTACGATGGTAGCAGCAGGAATTTTTCTTGTAGCTCGACTTATGCCTCTTTTCATAGTCATACCCCACATAATGAATTTTATCTCTTTTATAGGGATAATAACAGTTTTTTTAGGAGCTACTTTAGCTCTTGCTCAAAAAGACATTAAGCGGGGTTTAGCCTATTCTACAATGTCTCAATTGGGTTATATGATGTTAGCTCTAGGTATGGGGTCTTATCGCAGTGCTTTATTTCATTTGATTACTCATGCTTATTCCAAAGCATTATTGTTTTTAGGATCGGGATCCGTTATTCATTCGATGGAAACTCTTGTTGGATATTGTCCAGAAAAAAGCCAGAACATGGTACTTATGGGAGGTTTAACAAAACATGTACCAATTACTAAAAATTCTTTTTTATTAGGTACACTTTCTCTTTGCGGTATTCCACCCCTTGCTTGTTTTTGGTCCAAAGATGAAATCCTTAATGATAGTTGG